CGAACCACGTCTTTTTCTCGTAAGACTGAAGTGAGGGCTAAAAAAAAAAAAAAAAAAAAAAAAAAAAACAAGAAAAAAGAATCAAATCACACCATCTCTGTAATAGGTAAATGCCCTTTTTTCTCCTGAAGTTGTCGGAATTATTTGTAATAAAATATTGGCTATAATTGAAGAGGTCTTATCAATAAAATTTCCATTTATCCGAGATCTAGGCATAATTAGCAATCCCTTCTAGAATTCTTCTCACTACCCCCTACGCTCGGGGAAAATGATCCCACAAACAAAGAAATTGTAGAGTACAAAATAACATAAAAACAGAAAAATTCTAAAAAGATGTGTAACTTCCACTCAAATTGTACCCTTTTCGGACAAAGAGAGGTAGGAGACTTTTGAATCAGATTGAATTTCATATAAGTTCCGTAGTATATAAATGAACGGAACTCTTACTATATTCATCTAAGTTGAATAACCAAAGACTTTATTTTACTACGGATTCTTATGATTTGGTTCTGATCCAAGGAGGCAAAGGATGGAATAATCATTATACAATTGAAATGCAATAGAAAAATCCATTACTGCAAGAAAATAATATGAATAACTCGCTATTCGCTCGGTTTCTGTTCAATAATAAGATTCCGTAGGAGAGATGGCCGAGTGGTTCAAGGCGTAGCATTGGAACTGCTATGTAGGCTTTTTGTTTACCGAGGGTTCGAATCCCTCTCTTTCCGTTTCTGTTAATTCACCAGCCTTACCGACCACAATATAGCAAATAACACATTATTCCAACAGCTTTTTTGATAGAGAATCTCTATTCCTAATTACATTACTGCGATACGGGTACGTGAAATACAAATATCGCGGAAAAAACAAAAAAGAAAAAAATTCTACTACGAGGGGATACGTGAATGAGAAAAATGCGGATCAAGGTCCTTAGATCTATTTACTTCGTTGAAAAGGGGACATCTGAACCCCTTTCTTTGTTATGTTCGTTAGTTTCAAATCTGACGGGAATAATATTCTACGACAGACAACTCCTTTATTTTTAAACCGATCCATTTACTATCTATTATTTTTTTTACTAATCCTTCATATTGGGATGAGTCAATAGTCAAATGGCTTGGCAATTTCTTGCGACGGGATGAAGCAATATAATTTTGAATCAGAACTTTCGATCCTTGTTTATCCTTCGTAGTAATAATATCTCCGGGTTTGCAACGATAACTTGGTATATCCACTATACGACCGCTAACTAAAATATGTCTATGGTTAACTAATTGCCTGGCTCCAGGAATGGTCGAAGCCATACCCAATCGAAAAAGGATGTTATCCAAACGCATCTCAAGTAGTTGTAGTAAAACCTGGCCTGTTGGCCCTTTAGCTTTTCCAGCGATATGCACATATCTAAGTAATTGTCGCTCTGTCAAACCATAATGAAAACGCAATTTCTGTTTTTCTTCTAGACGAATACGATATCGCGATTTTTTCACGAAAGGCGGTGGGCTGCTTTTACGACGAAATGGGCTTTTTCTAGTTAATCCCGGTAAAGCCCCCAGACGGCGTATTTTTTTCAAACGAGGTCCTCGGTAACGCGACATAAATACTCCATTTATTGAAATTTAATTTTACAAATTACATACAATACAAATTACAGAAGAAATAAAAATTATTAAGACTGAACTAAAGGATAAACAAAGCAAAGCTAAATCTACTGAAGTATTACAAAGTAGACTGAAATGAATTGTGTCAATATCCGGTATATTATATAGGAAATTGAGGCTCTGTTTTATGATTTCTTCTATATAGATAGAATTGCTCTAATCCACTTTTTATTTACCACGACATAATAGATTAGTGACTCAACCCTTGGAGAAAGGGAGAGGATAGATTTTCAATCGTGGATAAAATCGATAGAGAAAAAAGCCGGCTATCGGAATCGAACCGATGACCATCGCATTACAAATGCGATGCTCTAACCTCTGAGCTAAGCGGGCTCACATAACAGAAATAGAAAGAATGTATAGGAATTCAAGAAACTACTGGATCTTAACTATGAATTTTATTTAATATGAAGTATAGATTATAGTTCCTAATTCTTTCTGGAGTTCCAAATAATATAACTATTACTAATACGAATTCTATAATATAACTATGTAAAATATGACTAAATAGAAATCGAATTCTATATACATTCTATTTCTTTGATATATGTATATATCAAAGAAATAGAAATTTTTTTATGATAATAAGATTTTTGAGAATAGCAAATTTGCTATTCTGATTCGAAAAAATTCCATTTTTTTTGAGAATAATTAGAACATGTTAATTATAGCGGATCGGTCCTAAGAAAAGTATAAGATAAGGATAAGATACAACAATCAAAATTCTAATCAGACATTCCTCCGATTTCCTTCGAAAAAGGAGTAGATAGGACGAAAAAAAAATAAGAAAGAATATCGACCCTTACAGTATTCCAAATCGCACTGTAAAAATGAAAGGGGAG